ATATCTTTATTTTAGTAAGATATTGAGTATTTTTTTTCTTTAATAAAAAAAAAGAAAGAAAAATATTATTTTATCCTTCGATAGAAGGGACTTCAATAGCAGCTAAGTCTAGAGGAAAATTGTGAGCATTACGTTCATGCATTACTTCCATACCAAGGTTAGCACGGTTGATGATATCCGCCCAAGTATTAATAACACGACCCTGACTATCAACTACAGATTGGTTAAAATTGAAACCGTTTAGGTTGAAAGCCATAGTGCTAATACCCAAAGCAGTGAACCAAATACCTACTACAGGCCACGCAGCCAAGAAGAAATGTAAAGAACGAGAGTTGTTAAAACTAGCATATTGGAAGATTAATCGGCCAAAATAACCGTGAGCAGCTACGATGTTATAAGTTTCTTCCTCTTGACCAAATCTATAACCTTCATTAGCAGATTCGTTTTCAGTAGTTTCCCTGATCAAACTAGAAGTTACCAAGGAACCATGCATAGCACTGAATAGAGAGCCGCCGAACACACCAGCTACACCTAACATGTGAAATGGATGCATAAGGATGTTATGTTCTGCCTGAAATACAATCATAAAGTTGAAAGTACCAGAAATTCCTAGAGGCATACCATCAGAAAAACTTCCCTGACCAATAGGGTAAATTAAGAAAACAGCAGTAGCAGCTGCAACGGGAGCTGAATATGCAACAGCAATCCAAGGACGCATACCTAAACGAAAACTAAGTTCCCATTCACGACCCATATAACAAGCTACTCCAAGTAAGAAGTGTAGAACAATTAGCTCGTAAGGACCACCATTATATAACCATTCATCAACAGATGCTGCTTCCCATATTGGGTAAAAATGCAAACCGATAGCTGCCGAAGTAGGAATAATAGCACCAGAAATAATATTGTTTCCATAAAGTAAAGAACCAGAAACAGGTTCACGAATACCATCAATATCTACAGGAGGAGCAGCAACGAAGGCAATAATAAATACAGAAGTTGCCGTCAATAAGGTAGGAATCATCAAAACACCAAACCAACCGATATAAAGACGATTTTCAGTACTGGTTATCCAGTTACAAAAACGACCCCATAAACTTGTATTCTCACGTCTCTCTAAAATTGCAGTCATGGTCAAATAAATATTGGTTTATTCTATTTTCAAGGACTCCCAAGCACACATATTAACTATAAACGAAAGTTACAAAAGATAAATTAGATAATAGAAGGCTTGTTATTTAACAGTATAATATAGTTTATATATCAATGGCAACCAGTGATTAAAAATAAATATCTATGTTGTGCAATCCACAAAAAAATTGGTAACCAAAATAAATGAAAAAAGAAAGATTCTGTTCTCTTTTATATATGGGATGGGTTGCCCGGGACTCGAACCCGGAACTAGTCGGATGGAGTAGATAACTTTTCCTTCATTATAATGAGAAAAAACCTCTCCCCAAACCGTGCTTGCATTTTTCACTGCACACGACTTTCCCTATGTATATATTAATTTGATATCTTGAGAAAAAATTTGACTTTATTTTTATTATTTAGTTGATCTAAATAATAAATTATTATAACAAGCATTTCAGAATTGAAATTCATCAATTTATTTTTATTTATCATTTCCAAATTATTTTGAATTCACTTTTTTTTGAATCTCATGACCATAATTCGAAATGATTCACCAGATCATTGATATGGATAATATCTAAATACCAAATACGTTCTCTATTTGATCTATGTAAAGAAAAAAGGTTTGTTTTTTGGAAGACCAAAGAAAGAATTTGTTCTTCTTCTGTAAAGAATTCTTCCAAGAGCATTGCACCTAATTTTTGCATAAAAGTACGTACTGTAGTTTTATGTTTGCGCGCCAAAGTTCTAGCACACGAAAGCCGAAGTATGAACTTTATTTTATATAAACTACACTTTTTAGAAGATCCACTATAATAATGAAAAAGATTTCTACATATCCAACCAAATTGATTAATAATATCGCGATCTGATAAAGCGGTCCAGATTGGCTTACTAATAGGATGCCCCGATACAGTACAAAATGTAGCTATAGATAATGATCTAATGAGAGGAATGATTGGGACTATAGTGTCCAATTTTTTATTAACAGCATCTATTAATATACAATTTTCTAATAGTTGACCCCTTAGCACCAAATTATTTTTTTTGACTCTTAAAAGATAACCGAAAAAATAGAACGAATAATTTGACAATTGATTTATCAAAATTCTATTAGGTTGAAACCAAAAATGAAAATAATATTGCCAAAAATAAACAAAATAGAATTTCCATTTCTTCATTAGAAAAAAAGTTCCTCTTGAAGATAGAATTGCTTTACCTTGATATCGAACATAGTGTATAAAAGAATCCGTGAAGAACCATAGGGTTTTCTGCAAAGAAGTAAGATACACTATTCTAAATCTAAAGTGTTTTATTTTTCTATAGAAGTAGATTCGTTCAAGAAAGATTGTAAAAGATGTGAATCGTAAATATGAACATTTTTTATAAATAAAAAGCAATACAAACTCATATTCGAATACATAACAATTATATAGGAACTGAAAAAGTCGTTTATTTTCTTTTAAAAAAATCAAAAGCCAATTTTTTGAAATAATTAGAGTATTCCAATTCAAATATTCAAGGAGAAAAAATAGCAATAAATGCAAAAAAGAAACATCTTGGATCCAACATTGAAGAATTAGAATTAAGATTTTAAAATGAATAGGATATGGTATCAGTATATCTGACACAAAATCTAAATATGATAATTTGTCTTCTAAAAAAGAGAATATTGAATGGATAGATCGTAAATTCTGCAATTTGAGTATTCTTTTTTTCTTTGAGAAAGATAAAAAATTGACCGAAAACGGAATTTCTAAAATAACCCCAAAACCTTCAGATATCATCTGAGAAAAAAAATGGGAGTAAAAGAAATGGTTATTCTCAAAAAATGAATTGACTTTACATTGATTAACTGAATTAATTAAATAATTCTGTTGATACATTCGAATAATTAAACGTTTCACAAGTATTGAACTATATTTATTGTCATAACCGATCAATCCTATCACAGATTCACAAAAAAGAGAAGTATTTAAACCATAATCATAGGCAAATGCATAAATATACTCGTGAAAAAGGAGCGGATATAGAGATTGTTGTTGAAAAAATTCATATTTTTCTAGATATCCTTGGAAATTATTCATTGATATTTCTACTAGAACCAGAAATAATGCTTTCTGGGTTTATCAAACAATACACAGTGCAATATGGTCAAAACAGAGTATTTATTCTGTATGTTACTATGCTAAAAATAGAAAAATAAAATAGACACTCCGGAAAAGAGACAGAAAGCCCTATTAAGATAAATAAACAAACAAATCTTATTCTTCTCTTTTTTTTTTTTTCTGGTTTAAGATCTTTTATTTTTGCAATCCAATTGCTCTTTTGACTTTGGAATAAATTATATTTATCAATATACTGTTTCTTCTACACATACGTTTCAATTCAAAATAAACAATAATTAGGATTCAAAAAAAAAAATAAATAAATAAATAAGATCAAAAGTCCACTCATAGTAGAACCCATCTATCTTTCCCCGAATATGGCACTAATATATTTTTAACATATAATTAGATCGGGTAATCATTAAAATTAAGAACATTAAGTTCATTATTTATTTGAGTCGAATTGAAGCCATAGGGCTATATCCATTTATTCACTAGACTCTATTAAATATGGAAATATCTTTTTAATCTCCCAAATTTTTGATAACTTAAATTAGTAGGGGTAAAAAAAGGATCTACATTTTTTTTTTATTTAATAATTTATTATACTTAAATTATACTTAAAAAAAAAAAAAAATTATTAAACTTTAATTAATTTATTAAACTTTAATTAATTAAGAATGCAGAAAATCCAAAATTCCTTTTCTTTTTATTACGACATGCTGTTTTTTCCATGTATTACCTTTGAGGATCAGTCGTGGTCTTATAGACTCTACCAAAAGTCTGGACAAATTTTTTAGTTCATCCAAATGTGTAAAAGATCATAGTCGCACTTAAAAGCCGAGTACTCTACCATTGAGTTAGCAACCCGGATAAATACCATATGTAGATCCGATCAAAATAAAAAATAAATTAAATTACACTAAACAGACTTGTTAAACCATTGAACTAGTGAGCGAGATAAAAAAAAAAAAAAAGAATCTTCTAAAAAATTTAAATCACTCAAAATGAAAAATTCGGGTTCAAAAAAAAATAATTCTAAATAAATATAGAAAAAGCATGAGAGATCTTGAACTTTTTTAATAAAATTCTATTTATTCAATACACCATTGTCAATAGAAATTTAGTATTAAAATGAAAAAATAAATTGAGTCAATAAAATAAGAACTTTTTTTAGATTAGTACATTATATATTAAGAATATTGAAATATACTAATAAATTTATTCAATTTGAATTGATGTCAATTGCATATAGTAAGTTGCAGTTTTACTTTAGTAATAACTCAAAAATTGTTGACAGCAAATTATATAACTCATCGTTTAGCATTGGACATATACAAACACGTTTTTTAATAAACTTCTTGTTTGGATAAAGTTCAGCTGTTTAGTATTATTCATATTAAGCTTCCTCTCCCTGTAAATAAGTTTTTCCATTCACAATTGGCCAATTTTCATTGAAGTCATTTTTGCAACTACAAAAACATCCCGAAGAAAAGAAGACCAAAAATATTCTGAAAAATAATCCTCTTGAAATTCTTTGTCGAAATCTTGTGTGATATTTTTACTTTCTTCCAATTCACCTAATAAAGTAAGCAAAAAAGTTTTAAATATTTATATAATATAAATATTCTACATGTAAATATTTTACATACTCAATTTTTATTTCTTTTTTTTTTTTTTATGTATTTTTTTTATTTTTATTTAAGATTCATATGAATAAATTTTAAGAATTAAGAAGTTTTTTAGTTAAGAGCCTAATTCTCGTAGTTTTATAATTTTATGGATATTTTTTTTTTTCCAAGAATGATATTATTATAGTCAGACCAATACGCATGGTTACACGATTTCTCGTTATGAGAAATTTGGGACGAAAGGATTCGAACCTTCGCGTAACGGGATCAAAACCCGGTGCCTTACCGCTTGGCGACGCCCCATTAAAAAAAAAAAAAGAAAAACTGAATACTACTTAATACTTTGTTATCATTATAATATAATAATAATAAAATAAAGATGCTTGTCAAGTGTGAGGTCCAATTCATTAATTAGATACAGATTTTAGGATATACTAATCCCTTCTTTATCGTCTGAATTTTTCTATCTTAATAAAAAAATAGACTATATCCTATCAGTGTTATCTCCTACCATAATAACTATGTAATCTTCTCCAAATAGCAAGCATTAAATAGTAGTATAAATGATACTTATAAAAAAGAGTATTTAATACTTTTGAAAAATAGTATTCAGTGAATTTGCTTGTGTAATAGAAACCTATCTGACTAATGCGAATTCATGAATATAAGAATCCAATATGATAAAAATAATCAAACTGACATCTACTACAAGATAAACCACTGCCTCCCTCCGCAACTGATTCTATCTACAGATAGAGGCCAACGATAGACAATAAAATAAATTCTCACTATCCCAAATAATATGAGTCTTTCCTTCATTTTTTAATGGTAGAGTAAGCTTATTAGAAGTCAAAAGTCATCGGTTCAAATACAAAGAAAAAACCTTTCCATTATGCTCAAGTTTTATTCTTTGTTTTTTAAGAAAGATTATTGAAAAAAAAAAAAAGATAAACATCATTAATTTAGTTATGGTATGCAAATACATAGTAATTTGACACATTTAAATAATCATATAAAGAATTATAAAATAGAATAAAAAAATCTGATTGATCATTGCAATAGAATACAAATAAGATATTGTATGAAAGTAGAAATCCTTATATTTTCCTCTCTCCTTCTTAAATGAGAATAGAAAGAGGAAAAGATTTTGAGTTTGGCAGAGTCTGAAGAAATAAAAAGAAGGATTTTTTGCAGTCTTTTTCACTTTTCTTTATAAAAATAACTCATAAATTTATCTAATCTACAAGAACGAAATATTTGTTATGTTTAATATCTTTAGTTTAATCTGTATCTGTCTTAATTCTGTTCTTTATCCGAATAGTTCTTTCTTAGCCAAATTGCCTGAAGCTTATGCCATTTTCAATCCAATTATAGATGTTATGCCTGTTATACCTTTATTCTTTTTTCTGTTAGCTTTTGTTTGGCAAGCTGCTGTAAGTTTTCGATAAAATCTTAAATACTTTGATAAATGAATAAATAAATGATATATTCAATAAAAAAAAATTTAAAATAAATAAAATTAGATAAGTCTTATATTAAGAACCCTCGATTCAAAAATAGAAATTTTTGTTCTTTTATATTAAATGAAAAATCGAAATTTGAATCAACTTGTTATCCATGCATCCTTATTGGTTCTCATCTTCCAAGGAGTGCAAATATTCTGATCCCTAAAATATCTTAAAAATGAATTCTTTATCATTTTTGGATATCAAAAGAAAACAAAGTTTTAATATGGTAAAAAGGAAGGTAATTTATTCCCTTTATTTTATAATAAAAAAAATATTTTTGAAATTTAATAATGCTTACTCTCAAACTTTTTGTTTACACAATAGTTATATTCTTTGTTTCCCTATTTATCTTCGGATTTCTATCTAATGATCCAGGACGTAATCCTGGACGTGAAGAATAAAACTAAAAAATTGTTAAATTTTTTCTTTTTGTCCATTTTTTATTAAATTTTAACAAATTTCTCTATGATAAAGCCAAAAATTCATAATCTCTTTTATTTGAATAAAAAAATACTAAATTCAAAGAGAAAACGGAAAGAGAGGGATTCGAACCCTCGGTACAAATAACTCGTACAACGGATTAGCAATCCGCCGCTTTAGTCCACTCAGCCATCTCCCCAAATTTTCATTACAAAGAGAAAATCTTTTTTTTTTTTTTATGTGATATGATACATAAAATAAAGATTTATAAAAATCCTTATTTACTAGACTATAAAATTTTAGACTATCAAAATTTGCAAAAAAAAAAAATGGGATTATTAAAAACAAAAATAAAGAAAAATTAAAACTTTATTAGAAAATCCACTTTTTTATTCTCTATTGTATATAATATTTATTCTCTATTCTATATAATATATATTATTCAAATTCATATATACTTAATCAAAACCAAATAATAATTTCTAATTTTGGAACTTTTTATATAAAATAAAACCTAACATACTTTATTTCAATATTTGAGCTCTATTAAGAATTTAGAAAGACAATTTAGAATCTATAAATCTAGTTCATTATCCCAGAACTATAAACTAGTTATAAAGATTTCTATTAGAGTCTCTCTTTATAATAATTCTCTATATATATTTTATTATATATACCTTCTTATATAAATAACATAATAAATATAGTAAAAGTACATATATAACAATCAATATAAAAATATAAACATTATTTCAAATTTTTATAAATAAAGAAAAATAATGAAATTTCTATAAATAAATAAGAAAGATATAAAAGCATAAAAAACGGTAATGATATTCCTTTAAATAACATCCATTCAATAAAAAAGAAAAATAATGAAATTTCTATAAATAAATAACAAAGATATAAAAGCATAAAAAACAGCAATGATATTCCTTTAAATAACATCCATTCAATGAAAAAGAAAAATAATGAAATTTCTATAAATAAATAACAAAGATATAAAAGCATAAAAAACGGCAATGATATTCCTCTAAATAACATCCATTCAATAAAAAATAAAAATAATGAAAAATAATGAAAAATAATGAAAAATAATAGAACCTAAGTAACTATAGGAACGACGGAATGCACTCTTTTTTTTTTTTTATTTTCGGAATTCCAGTTTTTGACTTCCAGATAAAATAAGGGAAGATCAAAATCAAAAATCATGGTTGGGAAGGTTAGAGTAGCAAAAGCCATTGGAATTCATATTTGATATACGGGAATAATCCGTTTTGTTATTCATCGACCGTAGATGGTAAAAATTGGACATTTAGAGGTGAAATTTCTTTATGACTTTAAGAGTTCCAAAGGTGCCTTTGAATCCTCGAAGAAGGGATGAGGAAACCATTTGGGTTGACGTTCACGAAAGACTTAATAAAGAACGATATATTTTTTTATGGGGATTACTTAAGAATACTGACGTGGGTCACATTAATGCTCTCTTATTATTCCTCGATGATGATGATGATGAGCAACCTATTTTATTAGTCATAAATTCTCGCGGTGGAACATTAAATGGTGCAATAAGTATTTACGATAATATGAAATCGGTGAGATCGGATGTTTGGACACTAGCTTCGGGATTGGCCGCATCAGCAGCATCTTTAATTCTTAGCGGGGGAACACCTAAAAACAGGCTGGCAACTAAACATGCTAGAATTATGATTCACCAGCCTGTGATTGGTCGTCTTTATGAACCTCCACGTATGTTGTACGCAGAAGCGGGAGAAATGTATTATTCTCGTAACCAAGTCGCAGAGATTTATTCACAAAATACAGGAAAACCTATTAATATTATACAAGACGATATGGAAAGAGATCGATATATGTCTGCAGCAGAAGCAAAAGATTATGGTATTATTGATCATATTGTAGAAAAAAGAAAAAAAGAAAACCTCTGAAGCATTTGATGTGAACCTATTTAATAACAAATCTTGGATTTCATTGTGATTGAGTGTGGAATTCTATATTCAATCACAATAATGCATAACATAACAATGCATTCTCTCAGGTTCAGATGGATCGAAACCAAACCCTTTTTTGATTCAAAATAGGAATCCAATATGCCAACTATTGAACAACTTATTAGAAACTTTAGACAGCCAAAAAAAAATATGAAGAAATCTCCCGCTCTTAAAGGATGTCCTCAGCGTCGAGGAATATGTACTAGGGTGTATGTGTGACTCGTTCAGATCATAACTTGGAATTCTTTCTGGAATATCAGTACTGAGAAATAGGATAGTATCACAAAGTGAAAAAATAATAGTATCTTCACTTCATTTTGCGATACTATAGCTATATAGTATATTATCTGAAATTTATGGTTTCTATTGGTGCAAACCCAATCATCTCCGATTTCAAATTGAGAAGCAATTCCCCATTGGTAGCAAAAGGTTATCCATTAAGCGGAGGAAAAACTGTTATTTAAGAAGCAAAAAGTTGATGCTTCTTTTTTGTCTGAGAGAACGGACTAAAAGGGTCAGCTACCTAGCCAACTTTCCTAATTCAATGCCGTCACTGTATAGATAACTCTCGGTGTGAAAAGGGCTATTACTTTACAATAGATAGGTAGAGCCAAAGAATATGAACTATACAAGTTCACAATACCTTTTTCTGAAATAAAATTCAATGAAAGAAGAAGCTCCGGTGCATAGAGAGAACCTCACCGTTTAAAAGGTAACCATAGAAACGACGGAAACCACTGTTTTTTTTTTTGATTTTCAGAATTCCCGTTTTTGACTTCCAGATGAAATAACGAGAAGATCAAAATCAAAAATCATGGTTGGGAAGGTTAGAGTAGCAAAAGCCATTGGAATTCATATTTGATATACGGGAATAATCCGTTTTGTTATTCATCGACCGTAGACGGGAAAAATTGAACATTTAAAGGTGCAATTTCTTTATGACTCTAAAAATTCCTAAGGTACCAGTGAATCGTCCAGGAAGCAATGAAATAATTTGGGTTGATATTTATACAAAACTTTTTATGGATAGGATAATTTTCTTATCTGGAGTTATTGAGATGAAGATTGCAGATCAGATGATTGGACTGTTGTTATTTCTCGGTGTAAATGATGATGATATTTATATATATATCAACTCTACTGGCGGAAAGGCACCTGCAGGAATATCCATTTATAACACCATACAGACACGCATACCCGATGTATGTACATCAGCTATAGGATTTACTGCATCGACAGCATCTTTAATTCTGGCCGGGGGAACAAGGTATAGGCGGAAGGCGTTTCCTAATGCTAGAATTATGATTCACCAACCTATGATTGAGCGTTTTTTTGGATCTCCCGAAATACTGGCATTCGAAGCAGAAGAAATGCTTCAACTTCGCAACACAATTGCCGATATTTACGCAAAACATACACAAAAATCTGTAAATATCATAAAGGAAGATCTAAAAAGAGAAAAATATATGTACCCAGTAGAAGCTATGAATTATGGAATTATTGATTTAGTAGGAAAAACAGCAATAAAAAGGATATACTCAGAGTCAAGCAATATGAAAGAGTCAAGCAATATGAATATGAATATGTACTAGGGTGTATGTGTGACTCGTTCAGATCATAACTTGGAATTCTTTCTGGAATATCAGTACTGAGAAATAGGATAGTATCGCAAAGTGAAAAAATAATAGTATCTTCACTTCATTTTGCGATACTATACCTAATATAGTATATTATCTGAAATTTATGGTTTCTATTGGTGCAAACCCAATCATCTCCGATTTCAAATTGAGAAGCAATTCCCCATTGGTAGCAAAAGGTTATCCATTAAGCGGAGGAAAAACTGTTATTTAAGAAGCAAAAAGTTGATGCTTCTTTTTTGTCTGAGAGAACGGACTAAAAGGGTCAGCTACCTAGCCAACTTTCCTAATTCAATGCCGTCACTGTATAGATAACTCTCGGTGTGAAAAGGGCTATTACTTTACAATAGATAGGTAGAGCCAAAGAATATGAACTATACAAGTTCACAATACCTTTTTCTGAAATAAAATTCAATGAAAGAAGAAGCTCCGGTGCATAGAGAGAACCTCACCGTTTAAAAGGTAACCATAGAAACGACGGAAACCACTGTTTTTTTTTTGATTTTCAGAATTCCCGTTTTTGACTTCCAGATAAAATAAGGGAAGATCAAAATCAAAAATCATGGTTGGGAAGGTTAGAGTAGCAAAAGCCATTGGAATTCATATTTGATATACGGGAATAATCCGTTTTGTTATTCATCGACCGTAGACGGTAAAAATTAGACATTTAGAGGTGCAATTTATTTATGAGTCTAGGAATTCCAAAAATACTTGTGAATCCTCCAGGAAGCGATCAAAAATTTTTTGTAGACGTTTACGAAGCACTTTTTATGGACCGAATACTTCTGTTCTTTCACCCGTTTGAGAGCGATGAAGCAGGTAATATTGTAACTCTATTATTATTTCTCAATACAGACAACGACGATATCTATTTATATATAGATTCTACAGGTGGAGATACACATACAGGAATAACCATTTATGACACTATGAGAATGTTGGTACCTGATATCAATACATTAGATATAGGATTAGCTGCTTCAATAGCATCTATAATTCTGGTTGCGGGAACACCTGGCAAGCGACTGGCATTCCCTCAAGCTAAGGTTATACTTCAACAACCTGTGATGGAACGTTTTTCTGCATCTCCAGAATTCATGGTACTGGAAACGGAAGATTTACTTGTACTTGGCAACACGCTGGCAGAGATTTACGCGGAAAATCTAGAAAAACCTGCAAGTGATATACACAAGGATATGGTAAGAGAAAAACATATGACAGCAAGAGAAGCACAAGCTTATGGAATTATTGATCATTTAACAAAGGAAAGAAAATTTTGATTTGATAAAAAAAGAAAAAAAGAAAACCTCTGAAGCATTTGATGTGAACCTATTTAATAACAAATCTTGGATTTCATTGTGATTGAGTGTGGAATTCTATATTCAATCACAATAATACATAACATAACAATGCATTCTCTCAGGTTCAGATGGATCGAAACCAAACCCTTTTTTGATTCAAAATAGGAATCCAATATGCCAACTATTGAACAACTTATTAGAAACTTTAGACAGCCAAAAAAAAATATGAAGAAATCTCCCGCTCTTAAAGGATGTCCTCAGCGTCGAGGAATATGTACTAGGGTGTATGTGTGACTCGTTCAGATCATAACTTGGAATTCTTTCTGGAATATCAGTACTGAGAAATAGGATAGTATCACAAAGTGAAAAAATAATAGTATCTTCACTTCATTTTGCGATACTATAGCTATATAGTATATTATCTGAAATTTATGGTTTCTATTGGTGCAAACCCAATCATCTCCGATTTCAAATTGAGAAGCAATTCCCCATTGGTAGCAAAAGGTTATCCATTAAGCGGAGGAAAAACTGTTATTTAAGAAGCAAAAAGTTGATGCTTCTTTTTTGTCTGAGAGAACGGACTAAAAGGGTCAGCTACCTAGCTAACTTTCCTAATTCAATGCCGTCACTGTATAGATAACTCTCGGTGTGAAAAGGGCTATTACTTTACAATGGATAGGTAAAGCCAAAGAATATGAACTATACAAGTTCACAATACCTTTTTCTAAAATAAAATTTAATGAAAGAAGAAGCTCCGGTGCATAGAGAGAACCTCACCGTTTAAAAGGTAACCATAGAAATGACGGAAACCGCTGTTTTTTTTTTATTTTCGGAATTCCCGTTTTTGATTTCCAGATGAAATAACGGGAAGAAAAAAAAACCAAAAATCATGGTTGGGAAGGTTAGAGTAGCAAAAGCCATTGGAATTCATATTTGATATATGGGAATAATCCGTTTTGTTACTCATTGACCGTAGATGGAAAGAAAGGGATAACTCAAAGAAGAGAAATCTATCTATTAGTTATCCATTAAGGTTGAATTAGATTTAATGACCAGAGTGACACGAGGATATATAGCTCGGAGACGCCGAAGAAAAAATCGTTCTGGTGTATCAGGCTTTCGAGGGGCTCATTCAAGACATACTCGAACGATTAATCAACAGAAAATGAGAGCTTTGGTTTACTCTCATCAAGATAGAGGCAGGAAAAAGAGGGATTTTCGTCGTTTGTGGATTACTCGAATAAATGCAGTAATTCGTGAAAATAAGGTATTTACTAATTATAGTAAATTTATACACAATCTGTACAAGAAGCAATTTCTTCTAAACCGTAAGATACTTTCAAAAATAGCTATATCCAATAGGATTAGTTTTGACAATATTTCTAATAAGATTATCAAAGAAAGTAGAGGAGAGGAGGATATTCTCAATAATATATATAGTAATACTTCAAACTAGTAATCACTAAAACAAAATTACCCAGAGAGTGAACTTCAGGAGGATATCGATTTTGATTCCTGTCTTGGAACTTAGGTTAAGCACTTTATCACTATTATGTACTAAAAAAATATATCTAGTTGAATCTTTTTATGTTTACTATAACTAGTTATTTTAGTTTTTTATTGGCTGCTTTTACTCTAACCCTCGTTCTATTTTTTATTTTAAAAAAGATACGACTTATTTGAAATAAATTGAATCAATAATTTGGAAAATCTTTCTAATAGATTCCAGGTAATATTCTTTATTTTAGCAATGATTATCAATTCTTTTTTTATTCATTGAGATTCATGAATAATTCAGATTAATATTTAAGGATAGATCTTACCTCTTTTTTTTTTCCAAACCGAAATGATTGAAGTTTTTTTATTTGGAATTGTCTTAGGACTAATTCCTATAACTTTGGCAGGATTATTTGTAACTGCGTATTTACAATATCGACGTAGTGATCAGTTGGATCTTTGATTGAATTTTTTCATTGACCTTTTTCATACAGTAGCTCAAATTCCAGTTTAAATTCCACTTAATTTTTTTAAGTTATTTGATTCAAATTGAAAATAAGATAGAATTAATCACGCTCTGTAGGATTTGAACCTACGACATCGGGTTTTGGAGACCCGCGTTCTACCGAACTGAACTAAGAGCGCTTGTAAAATCAAAAAGATCATTTTCCCTATCCTAAAATATCTCCTATATATTTGCATATATATATATAGTATATCCACGTCAATGCATCCTACGTACCATAAGATAAATAATCGGTAGGGATGACAGGATTTGAACCCGTGACATTTTGTACCCAAAACAAACGCGCTACCAAGCTGCGCTACATCCCTTTTCCAAATTTTTATACAATGTTATTGTACAAAATTCCTGTCTTCTTTTCCAGATTGTCATTTTTTCCTCTACCTAACTATATAAAATAAAACATTCTTACCATTTATTGTTTCTATTTTTATTTATTTATATAATAAAAAAAAAATTATATACATTTGAAACCAAACCAAGGTATAAATAAAGAATTCATATTACGGGGTAGTCCTCAGAAAAAAGGATTTATCTTTCTTTTCTTTAGATAGGATAGGAAATGAGTATCTATGGTTTCATTGTATATATCTATTTTAGATAGGAATTCAGCTTAAAATGAAAGTAAAAATAAATACAAAAGATCTTTAACTAAAGCATCTGACCATATATGCATTATATATAATAGAGTTTATTTATTTTAATCAAAATGAAAGAAGGAGGATTTACAATGCGAAATATAAAAACATATCTGTCTGTGGCACCTGTGATAAGCACTCTATGGTTTGGGTCTTTAGCGGGTCTATTGATAGAAATTAATCGTTTATTCCCAGATGCTTTGTCATTTCCCTTTTTTTAATTGCTAATTATTTTTATATGGGAAGAAATGAATAAATAAAACTCCAAGTGAGAGGGGATTTTGCCTACTTTTTTAAAATCTTTAGATAGGAAGGATAAAAAAAGAAAAAATAATGGATTGAAGCTCATTGAAAATTAAGTAAATTCAAGATTGCATTTTTGAAAAAAGAAATTCCATTTAAATAGATATCCAGTTTAGATCAAACTTCATCAAATTATAATATAAAAAGAAGATATTACCATAGATATACAGGAGAATTGATAATTGAAATAATTAATAGTTAGAAAGAATTTATATTTTATATTATTGTATTTTTATTTTGTATTATTGAATTGAAAGAATACATTACTTCAGTATTACTACTCTATTCATATTCTATTAATTAGATAATTCCAATAAAATCTTTCGAAATGGAATTGCTAATTAATAATTTCTATTGATTTTGATCTTCTTCTTCGGTTCGAACTGCAAATAGAAGACTAAAGTCTATCCAAAAATATCAATTGAAAGGAACTTCATGGCTAAAATGAAAGATGTCAGAGTCAACATTATTTTAGAATGTACTAGTTGTGTTCGAAAAAATATCAATAAAGAATCCTCAGGCATTTCTAGATATATTACCGAAAAGAATCGATACAATACAACTAGTGATTTAGAATTGCAAAAATTTTGTCGCTATTGTAAGAAGCATACAACTCATAGGGAAATAAAGAAATAGATGAAGGAGTATAGATCAAAAAAATTGCCTACTCAGACTTTCGCGTCAGAATTGTTTGATATTATTTGAAAAGATACGATCCTCTTTATGATTTTTTGATTGACTGTATCAGTAACACTTACATTTGGTTCGATGGAGAAGTAGGGTCTGTCTTTCCTACTTTTTATATGTTTACATCTAGGATTTGAACTGTATTTTTTTTTGAGTTTGAATAAACAATCAAAAATATGACGACGGACGAAAACCAAATGGTAGGTCTATTTTCGCTCATGAAAAATTTTTTGAAAACGAAGTTAAGATATCAAAACATCCGTTTAACTCCTACAAGTTTATTTTGCGGCTTTTGGCTCATTTCTTTTATTACTTTTCTTTTTTCCATTTATTTTATGCATAGGAAGGAAAAAAATAGCATAGAGATAGAACAGAAACGCGAATCTTTGGAGAAGCTTGTGCGAGATGACGAAGATGGGTTTGAGACAGATTACCAGGATGAGAGTCAATTTAAGGATGATTTAGAATAGAGACAAATTCTTTGCTATTGTAACAAGCATAGAACTCATAGGGAAATAAAGAAATATATCAAATTCTAGAGAAAAGAACTTAAAGAAAAATACTTCATAACACGGCAATACATTTATACAAAACTTCTAGCTCAAGTACACGCAATGGAGCCGTAGACAATCAAGTGAAACGAAATAATTTGATCTATGGACAGCATCGTTGTAGTAAAGGTCGTAATGCCAGAGGAATCATTACCGTAAGGCATAGAGGGGGAGGTCATAAGCGCCTATACCGTCAAATCGATTTTCGACGGAATCACAAAGACATATCTGGTAGAATCGTAACCATAGAATATGACCCTAATCGAAATACATACATTTGTCTTATACACTATGGGGATGGTGAGAAGAGATATATTTTACATCCCAGAGGGGCTATAATTGGAGATACCATTGTTTCTGGTACAGAAATTCCTATATCAATGGGAAATGCCCTACCTTTGAGTGCGGTTTGAACTATTGATTTACGTAATTGGAAGTAACCAATTAGGTTTACGACGAAACCTAGAAATCGATCACTGATCCAATTAGAGTACCTCTATGGAATAGACCTCAACAGAAAACTGTTGAGTAACGGCAGCAAGTGATTGAGTTCATTAGTTTCTCATAGAAAATTATTGACTCTAGAGATATGGTAATATGGAGAAAATTGTTTGAAGCACGCACAGAACCGGAAGCGCCCCTTGTTTCAAAGCGAGGAGGACGGGTTATTCCCATTTCATTTGATGGTCAGAGGCGAATTGAAAGTGAAGCAGTGCTAATAAAGATCCCCCGGGGGAAAGATAGGGATGTCTCCTACGTTATCCATAATATGTGAAAGTATCGACGTAATTTCATAGAGTCATTCGGTCTGAATGCTACATGAAGAACATAAGCCAGATGACGGAACGGAGAGACCTAGGATGTAGAAGATCATAACATGAGTGATTCGTTGGATTCCACTCATGTGATACTTCATTATACGATGAAAAGATCCATTTTTTTGATATATCATCATATACATCTAGAAAGCCGTATGCTTTGGAAGAAGCTTGTACAGTTTGGGAAGGGGTTTTGATTGATAAAAAAGAAGAATCTACTTCAACCAATATACCCTTAGGCACAGCCATACATAATATAGAATTCACACATGGAAAGGGTGGACAATTAGCTAGAGCAGCAGGTGCTGTAGCGAGGGTGATTGCAAAAGAGGGTAAATCGGCCACATTAAGATTACCATCTGGGGAGATCCGTTTGATATCCCAAAACTGCTTAGCAACAGTCGGACAAGTGGGTAATGTTGGAGTGAACCTAAAAAATTTGGGTAGAGCTGGATCGAGGTGTTGGCTAGGTAAACGTCCTGTAGTAAGAGGACTAGCTATGAACCCTGTGGACCATCCCCACGGGGGCGGTGAAGGGAGAGCCTCAATTGGTAGAAAAAAACCCACAACTCCTTGGGGTTATCCTGCGCTTGGAAGACGAACTAGGAAAAGGAAAAAATATAGTGATAGTTTGATTCTTCATCGCCGTAAATAGGAATCGAATTTTGCGAATTCGAGAGATGAAGATGAAATAGTGTGATGGGCGAACGACGGGAATTGAACCCGCGCATGGTG